AACTACTCTGTGATGAATTGTCTGATCATTGGAATTATATAAATGAACAAAAAAAGAACAACCTGAGTAAAGAATTTCGAAATAGAATTGAAGCTCTGGATAAAGGATGTATTACTCTAAATGTGCTCGAAAAAAGAATTAGATTGTGTAATGATGAGACTAAAAAGGACTACTTGCCTAAAATATATGATCCTTTTTTGACTGGACGCCATCGTGGAAAGATCAAAAAATTATTTTCATCCTCAAATAAAACTTTAATAAAAAATTACATAGAGACAGGTTGGATAAATAAGATTCATGGTATACTTTTAACTACTGATTATGACAAATTGGAAAAGAAAATAGATACATTTGATAGAAATTCACTATCAAGAGAAAATACTTTATTTGCATTTCCAGAAGACGAACAAGAAAGAATTGATTTAGAAGATCAAATCAAAATTTTCAAATTTTTATTCAATCCAGTTATAACTGATCCCAAGGCGAAAAGAATTAGAAAAAAATCTATTGGAATAAAAGAAATCGGTAAAAAAGTTCCTCGATGGTCATACAAATTAATCGATGAGTTAGAACAACAGGAGGGGATAGAAAATGAAGAAAACATAGCGGAGGATCATGAGATTCGTTCAAGAAAAGCCAAACGTGTAGTCATTTTTACTGATAAGCAAGAAAATACTGATACTAATACCCCAACTAATAATCCTGATCAAGCAGACGAAGTGGCTTTGATACGTTATTCGCAACAATCAGATTTTCGTCGAGACATAATCAAAGGATCCATGCGTGCTCAAAGACGTAAAACTGTTACCTGGGAACTAGTTCAAGCAAATGTGCATTCCCCTCTTTTTTTGGACAGAATAGACAAACCCTTTTTTTCTTTTAATATCTCCGAGTTAGTAAAATTCATTTTTAAAAACTCGATGGATAAAAAAACAAAAAAATTAATAATTTCGGATTATACAGAAGAAAAGAGAAAAGAAAATGAGAAAAAAAAAGAGGAACAAAAAAGAGAAAAATACAAAAGGGAAGAGAAAGCACGAATAGAAATAGCAGAAGCCTGGGATAGCTTTCTATTTGCTCAAGTAATAAGAGGTTCCATATTAGTAAGCCAATCCTTTCTTAGAAAATATATTCTATTACCTTCATTGATAATAGCTAAAAATATAGTCCGTATGTTATTATTTCAATTTCCCGAATGGTCCGAAGACTTAAAAGATTGGAAAAAAGAAATGCATGTTAAATGCACCTATAACGGTGTTCAATTATCAGAAACCGAATTTCCAAAAAATTGGTTGACAGACGGTATTCAGATAAAGATCCTATTTCCTTTTTGCCTTAAACCTTGGCACAGGTCTAAGCTACGATCCCCCCAACAAAATCTGCTGAAACTGAAAAATAAAGGACAAAAAAACGATTTTTGTTTTTTAACAGTTTGGGGAATGGAAACTGAACTTCCTTTTGGTTCTCCCAGAAAAAGACGTTCATTTTTTAAACCCATTTTCAAAGAACTCAAAAAGAAAATGAAAAAATTGCAAAAGAAGTCTTTTCTAGTTATACAGTTTTTAAAAGAAAAAACAAAATTCTTTCTAAACATCTCAAAAGAAACAAATAAATGGTTCATCAAAAGAATTCTATTTATAAAAGGAATGATAAAAGAACTTTTAAAAACGAATCCCCTTCTATTCTTTGGATTAAGAGAAATATCTGAATTGAGTGAAACTAAAAAAGATTCGATAATGAGTAATCGGATGATTCACGAATCATCCATTCCAATTAGATCTTTTGATTTGAAAGATTATTCATTGACAGAAAAAAAAATGAAAGATCTCGCTGATAGAACAACCGCAATCAGGAATCAAATAGAAAAAATTACAAAGGACAAGAAGAAAGGATTTTTAACTCCGGAACTAAATAACAAAATCACTATTAGTTCTAATAAAAAAAGTGCTCCTGTTAAACTAGTACAACCAATAAAAAATATTTCGCAGAAATTCAAAAGAAGAAATGTTCGATTCATCCGTAAATCATATTTTTTTATAAAATTTTTAATTGAAAGGATATATCTAGATATCGTTCTATCTATCATTTATATTCCAAGGATCAATACACAACTTTTTTTTGAATTATCAAAAAAAATTCTTGATAAATACATTTCCAATAATGAAACAAATAAAGAAAAAATTAATAAAACAAATAAAAATACACTTCGGTTTATTTCGACTATCAAAAAGTCGCCCTTTGGTATTAGTAAGAAGAATTCTATAATTCTTTTTGACTTATCCTCCTTATCACAAGCATATGTATTTTACAAATTATATCAAACCCAACTTATTAACTTGTATAAGTTAAGATATGTTCTTGAATATCACGGAACGTCTCTTTTTCTTAAGAATGAAATAAAGAATTATTTCGAAGAACAGGAAATATTTTATTCTGAATTACGACAGAAAAATATTTTTAATTCTGGAATGAATCAATGGAAAAACTGGTTAAGAGGCCATTATCAATATGATTTATCCCCAATTAGATGGTATCGTTTAGTACCCAAAAAATGGCGAACTAAAATCAATCAACAACGTATGGATCAGAAGAAAGATTTAAACAAAGGTTATTCTGATGAAAAAACAGACCAATTAATTCATTACAAAAAATTAAACGTAAATGATTTAAAAGCAAATTCATTACCAAATCAAAAATATAACTTTCAAAAACACTATAGGTATGACCTTTTATCATATAAATCTATTAATTATGAAAATAAGGAGCATTCCTATATTTATGTATCACCATTAGGTATAAGAAACAAAGAGAAGATTTCTTATGATTACAATATACATAAGGGTATATTATTTAATATGTCAGGGGATCTTATTCCTATCAATAATTATCTAGGAGAAGATGATATTATGAATCTGAAGAAATTTTCAGATAGAAAATATTTCGATTGGAAAATTTTCAATTTTTCTGGTAAAAAAAAAGTCGATATTGAGTCCTGGATCGATACCAATGGTAATAAAAACGCTAAGGCTGAGGTTAATAATTATCAACTAATTGACAAAATTACTAAAAAAGGTCTTGCTTATCTTACAATCTATGAAAATCAAAGAATCCAGCCATCCAAGAAAAAAAAACACCTTTTTGATTGGATGGGAATGAATGAAGAAATACTAAGTCGTCCCATATCGAATCTGAAACTTTGGTTCTTCCCTGAATTTATCCTATTTTATAATACATATAAAATGAAACCGTGGATCATACCAATCCAATTACTTCTTTTTAATTTGAATAGAAATGCAAATGTTAGCGAAAATCAAAATATCAATAGAAAGAGAAAAGGGGATCTTTTTATATTATCAAATGAAAAAAGAAAATTAGAATTAGAGAATCGAAATCAAGAAGAAAAAGAATCCCCAGGCCGAGGTAATCTTGAATCAGATGCACAAAACCAAGAGAATCTTGGATCGGTTCTCTCAAACCAAGAAAAAGATATTGAAGAAGATTATGCAGGCTCGAATATGAAAAAACGTAGAAAGAAAAAGCAATACAAGAGCAACACAGAAGCAGAGCTTGATTTCTTCCTAAAAAGATATTTACGTTTTCAGTTGAGATGGGATGATTCTTTAAATCAAAGAATGATCAATAATATCAAAGTATATTGTCTCCTGCTTAGATTGATAAATCCAAAAGAAATTGCTATATCCTCTATTCAAAGGGGAGAAATGAGTTTGGATATTCTGATGATTCAAAAGGATTTTACTCTTACAGAATTGATGAAAAAGGGGATATTAATTATCGAACCAGTTCGTTTGTCTATAAAAAATGACGGACAATTTATTATCTATCAAACGATAAATATTTCATTGGTTCATAAGAGTAAGCCCCCAATTAATCAAAGATACCGAGAAAAAAGCTATATTGATAAGAAAAATTTGGATAAATCCATTGCAAGACACCAAAGAATGCCCGAAAATAGGGACAAAAATCGTTCTGATTTGTTTGTTCCTGAAATAATTTTATCCACTAAACGGCGAAGAGAATTACGAATTCTAATTTCTTTCTATTCGAGGAATAGAAATGTTATACATAAAAATCCAGTATTTTTCAAATACATAAAAAACTGTAGTGAAGTTTTGGATAAAACCAAAAGAGATAAAAATAAACTAATTAAATTGAAGTTCTTTCTTTGGCCTAATTATCGATTAGAAGATTTAGCTTGTATGAATCGATATTGGTTTGATACGTATAATAGCAGTCGTTTTAGTATGGTAAGGATACATATGTATCCACGATTGTAAATTCGTTAATAACACCTTTTCATATGCATTCTCTACCCTATCTGATATATGAAAGAAAGAGATGCATCCATGCATTATTTTACATTCCATTCTGATAACTGAATACTAATTCAATGCACGTATCAATATCCATTAGATCTATAAATGAATCAACAGAATCTTCTTATTTATTATTTGCAGTTTTTTTAAGTTAATAATAGTTTTTCCTTTTTTTGAGTGTAGAAATATACCACCTTTCCTATTTGTATCCAAACAAAATAGAAAATAGGATTCATTTTTTATTTGAAAAAATGAAATGAGTTGATAACATTAGGAGTTCATAAAGAAATTAAGATTATTGTATATACAAACTATAAATTAGTAGCATTATTCTAACTGATTGGTAAAATTTATTTATTGAATTGTAAAAAGAAAAACAAAAAAGGATAGAAGGTTCCGTTTTATGGTAAAAAATTCATTCATTTCCGTTATTTCACAAGAAGAAAAAAAAGAAAACAGTGGGTCTGTTGAATTTCAAGTTTTTAGCTTCACCAATAAGATACGAAGACTTACTTTACATTTGGAATTGCACAGAAAAGACTATTTATCTCAGAGAGGTCTACGTAAAATCCTGGGAAAACGGCAACGACTTCTGTCTTATTTGTCAAAGAAAAATAAAGTACGTTATAAAGAATTAATTAGTCGGCTGGGTATTCGGGAATCAAAAACTCGTTAATTGAAAAGTAACTTGAATTATTTGATTTACTAGATCTTGAATTTTGATGAACTTCTTTTCGTTTTCAGCAATTCATGAAAGAATGAATCGAGGAATAACCTATGAATGTAACAACTACAAGAAAAGACCTCATGATAGTCAATATGGGACCTCACCACCCATCAATGCATGGTGTTCTTCGGCTCATCCTTACTCTAGATGGTGAAGATGTTATTGATTGTGAGCCAATATTGGGTTATTTACACAGAGGGATGGAAAAAATTGCGGAAAACAGAACAGTTATACAATATCTGCCTTATGTAACACGTTGGGATTATTTAGCGACTATGTTCACAGAAGCAATAACTGTAAATGGACCCGAACAGTTGGGGAATATTCAAGTACCTAAAAGAGCCAGTTATATCAGAGTCATTATGTTAGAGTTGAGCCGTATAGCTTCTCATCTCTTATGGCTTGGCCCTTTTATGGCAGATATTGGTGCACAGACTCCTTTTTTCTATATTTTCCGAGAAAGAGAATTAGTATATGATCTATTTGAAGCTGCCACCGGTATGAGAATGATGCATAATTATTTTCGTATCGGGGGAGTAGCAGCCGATCTACCTCATGGATGGATAGATAAATGTTTAGATTTCTGTGATTATTTTTTAACAGCGGTTTATGAATATCAAAAACTTATTACGCGGAATCCTATTTTTTTAGAACGAGTTGAAGGGGTAGGCATTATTGGTGGAGAAGAAGCAATAAATTGGGGTTTATCAGGACCGATGCTACGAGCTTCTGGAATACAATGGGATCTTCGTAAAGTTGATCATTATGAATGTTACGACGAATTTGATTGGGAAATCCAGTGGCAAAAAGAAGGAGATTCATTAGCTCGTTATTTAGTCCGAATCAGTGAAATGACAGAATCTATAAAAATTATTCAACAGGCTCTGGAAGGAATTCCAGGGGGGCCTTACGAGAATTTAGAAATCCGATCCTTTGATAGAGAAAAGGATCCAGAATGGAATGATTTTGAATATCGATTCATTAGTAAAAAACCTTCACCCACTTTTGAATTGCCGAAACAAGAACTATATGTAAGAGTTGAAGCCCCAAAGGGAGAATTGGGAATTTTTTTAATAGGAGATCAGAGTGGTTTTCCTTGGAGATGGAAAATTCGCCCACCCGGTTTTATCAATTTGCAAATTCTTCCTCAGTTAGTTAAAAGAATGAAATTGGCTGATATTATGACAATACTAGGTAGCATAGATATCATTATGGGAGAAGTAGATCGTTGAAATGATAATTGATACAACAGAAGTACAAGATATCAATTCTTTTTCCAGATTGGAATCCTTCAAAGAGTTCTATGGAATCATATGGATGCTTGTACCTATTTTGAGTCTTGTATTGGGAATTACAATAGGTGTACTCGTAATTGTGTGGTTAGAAAGAGAAATATCCGCAGGAATACAACAACGTATTGGGCCTGAATATGCTGGTCCTTTGGGAATTCTGCAAGCTCTAGCCGATGGGACAAAACTAATTTTCAAAGAGAATATTCTCCCGTCTCGAGGGGATACTCGTTTATTCAGTATAGGACCATCCATAGCAGTTATATCCATTTTACTAAGTTATTCAGTAATTCCTTTTAGCTATCACCTTGTTTTATCTGATCTCAATATCGGTGTTTTTTTATGGATTGCCATCTCAAGTATTGCTCCCATCGGACTTCTTATGTCAGGATATGGATCAAATAATAAATATTCCTTTTTAGGTGGTCTACGAGCTGCGGCTCAATCAATTAGTTATGAAATTCCATTAACTCTTTGTGTGTTATCAATATCTCTACGTGCGATTCGGTTAAACATAAACTTTTCTTTACTTCTTTCTTTTTAGTAAAGAAATTGAATAAATATCAGAATTGTTTTATTCATTATTCGGGTTGATGAACTAAATCAGATAGTTATATGAGTGAAAGAAAACAGCTTCTAAATTAGCAGTAAAAAAATGGAGTCTCATCTCCTACGTACAAGAATTAAAAGAAAATAAAGATAAGCAAGACCTTTACCCCAAGATTGGTTGATTAGTCATCCTAGCTTGAAGCGGGCTAAAAAGATCAACCGTATATAGTTTTTATTATCCTTTCTATGTAGTACTATAACGGACGATTGAGTAAAAATAAGTGGATGGTTAGGAACACCAAAATACATAAAGGATTAGTAATGGAGATTTTTTATGTAAATTATCCAAAAGGGTATTTTTCATAACATAAAAAGAATACTAATTGGGGCTTTAAGTTGGTAGAAATGATCAAGCAGTACTCCTCACGATTCCGATCCAGAGTATGCTCCTATCCACAGATTCAAAAAAATGATTATCAGGAACGAAATAATCCTTTCATTTTGTAACTCCCTTTTAAGAAAGAAGAAGAGGAACGAAAAAGAAGATCTTTTTATTCTTTCATATATTCATAGAGATAGTGTGTCATGATTCATGAAATAA